ATAAGTTTTTCTACCCATCTTCTTTTTTTCGTTGTATCAGATTCCATTTGATTATGTTCAATTGGTGGTGTAGTCTATAATAAAGAACTTCTTTTGATTATTTTGATGTTGTCTAGGAGGAGATAACATTGATAGCCTCTATTCGTGTCCTAGCTCGTCTGAGAGCTAGATTGGCTTCAATTACTTGTCTTTTACCCTCAGCTCTACTCAAGTTAGCTTCAGCTATTTCAAGAGTTTGTTGAGCTTCTTGCGGATCAATGTCAGTACTCATCTCCGCATCATTTCCTAAAATGGTGATCTCATTATTACCTATTCTAGCGAAACCGCCCATCAGAGCCACCGTTAACCATTGATCATTGAGGCGTATTCTCAAAAGACCTATATCTACGGCCGTGGCAATAGGTGCGTGGTTTGGTAATATACCAATTTGACCACTATTAGTGAATAAAATTATTTCTTTTACTTCTGAATCCCAAATAATTCGATTAGGAGTCAGTACACAAAGATTTAACGTCATTTCTTCAATTTGCTCTCCACTTCTAAGTTCATAGCTTTCGCGGTAGCTTCATCGATGTTACCCACCAAATAAAAGGCCTGTTCGGGAAGACTGTCTAATTCTCCGGAAAGAATGAGTTGAAACCCCCTAATTGTTTCTGCGAGACCAACATATTTCCCTGGAGAACCGGTAAATACTTCTGCCACGAAGAAGGGTTGTGATAAGAAACGCTCAATTTTTCGTGCTCTTGCTACAGTTAAACGATCTTCTTCGGATAATTCGTCCAACCCAAGGATAGCTATAATGTCCTGAAGTTCTTTGTAACGTTGTGAAGTTTGCTTAACTTTTTGCGCAGTTTCATAATGTTCCTCGCCAACGATGCGAGGTTGTAACATAGTTGACGTTGAATCTAAAGGATCTACCGCTGGATAAATACCTTTGGCAGCTAATCCTCTTGATAGTACGGTAGTAGCATCTAAATGTGCAAATGTCGTGGCAGGAGCAGGGTCGGTCAAATCGTCCGCAGGTACATAAACTGCTTGGATCGAAGTTATAGATCCCTCTTTGGTAGAAGTAATTCTTTCTTGCAAAGAACCCATTTCTGTACTAAGGGTGGGTTGATAACCCACTGCAGAAGGCATTCTCCCCAATAAGGCAGATACTTCTGATCCTGCTTGGACGAAACGAAAAATATTGTCGATGAATAGAAGCACGTCTTGTTCATTAACATCCCGGAAATATTCCGCCATGGTTAGGGCAGTCAAACCAACTCTCATACGAGCTCCCGGTGGTTCATTCATTTGACCATAGACTAGAGCTACTTTTGATTCTGCAATATTTTTTTCATTAATCACTCCAGATTCTTTCATTTCCATGTAGAGATCATTTCCTTCACGAGTACGTTCGCCTACTCCGCCAAATACAGATACACCCCCATGAGCTTTGGCAATGTTGTTGATCAATTCCATGATGAGGACTGTTTTACCCACCCCAGCTCCCCCAAATAGACCGATTTTTCCCCCACGACGATAAGGAGCTAAAAGATCCACCACTTTAATCCCTGTTTCAAAGATTGATAATTTCGTATCTAACTGTATAAACGCAGGCGCAGATCTATGAATAGGAGATGTTGTGCGAGTATCTACAGGCCCTAAATTATCAACAGGCTCTCCAAGAACGTTGAAAATTCGTCCGAGAGTAGCTCCGCCAACTGGAACACTTAGAGGAGCTCTCGTGTCAATCACTTCCATTCCTCTCATCAGACCATCTGTAGCACTCATAGCTACAGCTCTAACTCGATTATTTCCTAATAATTGCTGTACCTCACAAGTCACATTAATTTGTTGACCGGTCGTATCTCGACCTTTAACTACCAAAGCATTATAAATATTAGGCATCTTTCCTGGGGGAAAAACGACATCTAGTACGGGGCCAATAATTTGAACAATACGTCCTAAGTTTTTTTCTTCAAGTGTGGAAACCACAGGACTAGAAGTAGTAGGATTGGTTCTCATAATCATAATAAAGTGAAATATGTCGAAATTTTTTTGGAATAGTACCTAATCAAAAAAAATGTCCGATAGGAAGTTGATCGGTTAATTCAATAAGAAATAAATGGGGTTAGCACTGTATTTAGTTGGTACCGCATTTTCAAGTTCAACCAATCCTTTTTTTTTTTAATATCAAGAATAGGAATCATGAGCATGAGTAAGTTAAGTGTGTTTTATTTTTATAGCATTATAGAAAATACCGTCTCGTCTATATTATATATGGAATTCCAACCCGAACTCGATTTATGATTTAGTATTTCGATCTCATTGCTTATTGTTTTTTTGCATATGCATTTCTGTCTATTCTTGTTTTATACCTTTTCGTGGACGAATTATGCCTATTTTCACATCTAGGATTTACATATACAACATATATCACTGTCAAGAGTGAATTTTTGTTAGTATTTATAGATACTTAGATGAAAAATGGGAAGGGGATCAATTCAATTATAAA